GGTAGAATATTCATGTGGGATTTTCTCAGATTTTGCACGTGTGATACATGTTCCTTCCATTTCGCCAAGTAAAGCTCTTCGCATCGCAATGCCGATTGTGTCAGCTTGCCCTTTCATAAGTGGAGAAAGAATAAAGCGTCCATAAAAAAGACATTTACTATCTGTTCTTGATTCTACACACTTCCACTGCAGTGTCCGAGTCGATACTTTTATTTTCTCTCGAAACATAGTAATATTATAAATTATAAATATCGTTGAATCGTTTATTTCTCTTGAATGTTGTTTTTACACACGTCTTTTTTTAGGAGGCCTACAGCCATTATGTGGCATAGGGGTTACGTCCCGCACAAAACTTAATAATATACCGCTTCTACGAATAGCTCGTAATGCTGCATCTCTTCCAAGACCAGGACCCTTTATCATGACTTCTGCTCGTTGCATGCCCTGGTCAACCGCTGTATGAATAGCACTTCCCGCCGCGGTTTGAGCCGCAAACGGTGTTCCCCTTTTTGTACCTCTGAATCCAGAAGTGCCGGCGGAAGCCCAAGAAACAACCCGACCTCGTACATCTGTAACAGTAACAATGGTATTGTTGAAACTTGCTTGAACATGGATAATGCCTTTTGGTATTTTCCGTGCACTTTTACGCGAACTAAGACGTCCATTTCTACGTGAACCAATTTTTGGTATAGGTTTTGCCATATTTTAGCATTTCATAAATATGAGTCAGAGATATATGGATATATCCATTTGATGTCAAAACAAATTCTTCATTTTTTTTTACATTACTTAAGAGAGTGCCTTTGACTATTTTTAGTATAGTACAGTGGTTATCCCTGTCGTTGTTTATGTTTTGGGTTAGAACAAATTACTATAATTCGTCCCCGTCTGCGGATCAGACGACATTTTTCACAAATTTTACGAACAGAAGCCCTTATTTTCATATTTTTTCCTTACTTTAAATTTAAATTCTGAATCTAGTTCTTGGAAGAAAATAAGTTTCTTGATATTTGAAATTTTGAATTGTATTCTCGCGAGAAAGCGTGTTGGAGTTGAAAAACCACTTAATCATTTGAATCCTTAGTGCGAAGTCTATAAATTATATCTATAACCTAAGGCTTATTTCAATTTTCCCCCCCAGTAGGGCCTGGATAGAACTACGGCGTATCTTTTAGGAAATAAAACATACAATCCAATTTTCATTATAAAAAATCTAGGGGAACCCAGAACATACCGTTAGGGAGCGATTGAGTAATCAAATTATAATGAATCGTTTTTTGTTCTTTCATTCCAGGTAAAACCTCCTTAACAGATTAACTAATAGATTAAAGATATTAGAGAACTTGTCCTTTGTCTTTTTTTGTTCACAATAGAGGCAATTTTGGATCTAATTCAGATATTTGATATTAGAGGGATTACCATATATAACATAAAATTTCTCCGCCAATTGCTTCGCGTCGAGCCTCTCGATCTGTAATTATACCACGAGAGGTAGAAAGAATTACAATGCCCATTCCGCCTAAAATTCGAGGAATTCCTTGATAGTTAGAATAGATTCGTAGACCGGGGCGACTGACTCTTTTTAAATATAAAGTATTTCGATATGGTCCTTTCCTATTTCTTCTATGTCGCAGAGTTAAAATCAAAAAATATTTGTTTCCTTCTTGATGTTTTCTCACGTTTTCAATAAAGCCTTCTCGTAAAAGTATTTTTACAATGTTTTCAGTGATGTTAGTCGATGCTATTCGAACCGTTCCTTTTCTATTCATGTCAGCATTTCGTATAGAGGTTATTATATCAGCAATAGTGTCTCTACCCATAATGAACTAAAATACGCGGTGTCTCCAAATTTTTATATAATCAACATGTTTTTTTCTTAATTTTTTTATTTCTGTTATTTTGAATTTTTTTAAAATAAAAAAAAGTTAAAATGAAAAGCATATACATGACATACAGTCTACTATCTCATTCAAATATCCGAATTATTATTCTTATAATACTTCAGGTGCTAATGAAACTATTTTAGTAAATTTTTGTCTTAATTCTCGGGCAATCGCACCAAAAACTCGAGTTCCTTTTGGATTTCCTTCTTGATCAATGATAACTGCAGCGTTGTCATCATATCTTATTATCATACCGTTGTCACGTTTGAGTTCTTTACAGGTACGTACAATTACAGCTCTTATTACTTCTGATCTTTCTAAGGGCGAATTTGGTATTGCTTCTTTGATCACAGCAACAATAACATCGCCAATCCGAGCATATCGACGATTGCTAGCTCCTATGATTTTAATACACATCAATTTTTTAGCTCCGCTGTTGTCTGCTACAGTCAAATAGGTTTGAGGTTGAATCATATTTTTTTCTGTTCTTTGAATGCAAAAATAAATGCAAAGGATTAAAAAGAAATATTGTTTGTCAAAAAAAATAGATCTATTTCCTTTGGTTCTACGTTCCTATCCTGAAATAATAAATTGAGTTCGTATAGGCATTTTAGATGCCGCTATTGAGATAGCCCTTCGGGCTATGTTTTCTGCTACCCCACTTATTTCATAAAGTATTCGACCTGGTTTGACAACAGCTACCCAATATTCGGGAGATCCTTTCCCTGAACCCATACGGGTTTCAGCAGGCCGTACTGTCACTGGTTTGTCCGGAAAAATACGTACCCATATTTTTCCACCGCGACGTGCATTTCGTGTCATTGCTCGCCGACCCGCTTCTATTTGTCTAGACGTGATCCAAGCGGGTTCAAGTGCCTGAAGAGCATATCTTCCAAAACAAATATGATTTCCACGATAAGATATTCCCTTTAGTCTTCCTCTATGTTGTTTGCGGAATTTGGTTCTTTTGGGGTTATAGTTGATGGTTATTTAAAAAATTCCATCTCTACTACAGAACTGGACGTGAGAGTTTCTTCTCATCCGGCTCCTCGCGAATAAAAAATTTGAAATTGAGAATAGATTTTTTAAAAATATACACGTAATAATCTCATGAATCAAGTGATTCTTCGGGATTTTTTTGTTATATATTAATCTAGTTTTGTTAGATTATTAATCTAGTTTTGTTAGATATTAATATTTTGTTAGATATTAATATATTATATAATTATATATATGATTAAAAAAAATTTCGCGGGCGAATATTTATTCTTTCAATCTCTATTTCAATTCTAGAGTTCGTTTTTTTTTTCAGAATATGTGAATTTATTTATGGTTTGTTCCGCCATCCTTCCCGCGGAATCATCAGAATTCATTTAAAATTGAATCTTGTGTTTATGTATTCACGGATTCCTTCGTTCCCAGCGCTTCTAAATTAATGGTTAGGCCTGAATTCGACAACGGAGCTCTTATTAAAATTAATTCGTGAGCCAACGTCCTTAGTCTTTATTGGCTTGAAGCTCGTATATTGAAAAGATTCATTGTCATCGAATTATCCAAGAATCTTTAGTAATGCTTTATTACGTTATTGTCGTTTATGAGATGTTTCAAAGACCGTACATATTATATTGGAATCATATATCTTTTATATATATTTTTTTCTTTCTCTCATCTTTCCATTTATCCGTATCCTTTTTTATTTTAATTTTGTTTTTCTTAAAATTCATTAGATTTTTTATTGCTGTTAAAAAAAATTCAGTTGCTACAACGATATGACTAAAAAAGCATATCTTGACTGTTTCTTTGGATCCAGATAATGTGATGCGATGAGTTGGTTATTAGTTTTATAATTATTCGTTCATAATTCATATTTTTGGCTTAATTATAGAAAAAACTAACGAGTCACACACTAAGCATAGCAATTCTATCAAAAAAAGTTGAATCAAATTTTTATTTAATCTTGTGGAATTAAAAATTCTAACTGGTTTCATGTAAAAAAAAAAAAAAAAAGAATGAAAAAGGTTGTCATTTTTTGTTCCATTAAAAAAAAAAAATCTAAACCCAAATTTAAAGACAACTAACTTCCTAATATATTATTCTTATATTATTCGTATTTATCCCCTAGAAATATCCAAATTTTGATACCCAATACCCCATAAATAGTTCGAACGGTATAGGCACAATAATCAATTTTCGCGCGAATGGTTTGTAGGGGAACCCTCCCCTCTCTTATCCATTCGGTACGTGCAATTTCTTTTCCATCGATGCGGCCTGCTATTTGTATTTGAATTCCTTTTGTATCAGCTTGCTCAGTTAATTCGATAGCTTTTTTCATTGCTTTTCTAAATGAGACTCTATTCCTTAGTTGGCCGGCTAAAAATTCAGCAAGAATATTAGGGTGACCATAAGGTTTTGAAATTCGTGAAATAGCAATATTGAGTTTTCGGCTCACACAATTTAATTCTTTTTGTACATTTATTTGTAGGTCTTCGATTCCTCGGGGTCGATTTTCTATTAATAACTTTGGGAATCCCATATAGATTATTACCTGTATTAGATCAATTCTTTTTTGAATTTCTATGCGTGCAATTCCTTCGACACCCGAGGATGTTCTTGTATTGTTTTGTACAAAATTTTTTATATAATCCCGTATTTTTTGATCTTCTTGTAGACCTTCAGAATATTTTTTTGGTTGTGCAAACCAAAGAGAATAATGACTTTGGGTGGTACCAAGTCTGAAACCAAGTGGATTTATTTTTTGTCCCATATTTCCCCATTAGACTTACTTTAAAAAAAAGACACGTAGTCCAAATATTTTACTCTGCGCAAGATGTAGTCTTGATGAGTTTTACAAGAATTTCGTATAAATTCTTCTATATTTCCATAGTAGGTTATATCTTTTAATATAATAGTTATGTGACAAGTAGGTCTTTTTATCAGATAACTACGTCCCCGGGCTTGAGGTTTTAATTTTTTCATGGTAGTTCCTTTGTTAACTTCGGCTTTAAAAATGATTAAATTGCCTTTGTTGAAATCGTTATTGTGACTAGCATTTGATGCTGCAGAATAAATCAATTTAAAAATGGGATAACATGCACGATAGGGCATGAGTTCTAATAT